TGAGGAGAACATACTCTTTATCATTTTTTTTATAACGAAAAAGTGTTCTGGCATAGTCATATCATATATATTGAAGTATAGTGGTGAAGTATTGCCATCAATTTATACAAAACAATAAAGACTTTTTTCAATAGGCAAACTCCTTGCTAATTTTATTAGTTACTAATGAATTCTAGTGATTGAGTTTCTCTTTTTATTCTGGTAGGAAATCAAATATTCAACTAAAGAATTTTGGCTCGAATGACTATTCATCTATTGTATTTTCATACAAATAGGAGGCAAGAAAACGCTATGGAAAAATGGTGGTTTAATTCGATGTTGGTTAAGAAGGAGTTTGAATGCCAGTGTGGGCTAGATAAACCAATGGACAGTCTTAGTCCTATTGAAAATACCAGCGAAAATCATGATACGGCTACGAGTAAAAGGATTCAAGACTGGGAAGGTCGTCGCGATTCTAGTTACAGTAAGGTTGATCCTTTATTCGTTGTCAAAGACATTGGGAATTTTATCCCTGATGACACCCTTTTCGTTAAGGATAGTAATGGAGATAGTTATTCCATATATTTTGATATTGAAAATCAAATTTTTGAGATTGACAACAATAATTCTTTTTGGGGTGAACTAGAAAGTTATTTTTCTAGTTATCAGAATTCTAATTATCTCAGTGCTGCATCTATGGTTGAAGATCCCTACTCTAATCGTTACTTGTATGATACTCATATTAATAGTTGCATTGACAGTTATCTTCAATCTCAAATCTGGATTGATACGTCCACTGTAAGTAATAATGATAATTACAGTGATAACTACATTTATAGTTCCATTTATGGTGAAATTCAAAAAAATAGTGAAAGGGAGGGTTCGGGTATACTAACCGACGCGAAAGTTAGTGACTTTACTTTAAGAGAAAGTTCTAATGATACCGATGTAAGTGAAAAATATAGGGATTTGTGGGTTCAATGCGAAAATTGTTATGGATTAAATTATAAGAAATTTTTGAAATCAAAAATGAATATTTGTGAACAATGTGGATATCATTTGAAAATCAGTAGTTCAGATAGAATCGAACTTTCGATCGATCCCGGTACTTGGGATCCTATGGATGAAGACATGGTTTCTCTGGATCCTATTGAATTTCATTCCGAAGAAGAACCTTATAAAGATCGCATTGATTCTTATCAAAGGAAGACAGGATTACCTGAGGCTGTCCAAACCGGCATCGGCCAACTAAACGGCATTCCCATAGCAGTTGGGATTATGGATTTTCAATTTATGGGGGGTAGTATGGGATCCGTAGTCGGAGAAAAAATTACTCGTTTGATTGAGTATGCTACCAATAAGTTTCTACCTCTTATTATAGTATGCGCTTCCGGAGGGGCGCGCATGCAAGAAGGAAGTTTGAGCTTAATGCAAATGGCTAAAATTTCGTCTGCTTTATATGATTATCAGTCAAATAAAAAGTTATTTTATGTATCAATCCTTACATCTCCTACTACTGGTGGCGTGACGGCGAGTTTTGGTATGTTGGGTGATATCATTATTGCCGAACCCAACGCCTACATTGCATTTGCGGGCAAACGAGTAATTGAACAAACATTGAATCAAACAGTCCCCGAAGGTTCGCAAACAGCTGAATACCTATTCGAGAAGGGTTTATTCGACCTAATTGTCCCACGTAATATTTTTAAAAGTGTTCTCAGTGAGTTACTTGAGTTTCATGCTTTCCTTCCTTTGAATCAAAATTCAATAGAGAATTGAGTAAAATTATTTGTTATTCATTTTTTTAGCAAATGAGTAGTTAGTTTATCGGAATAAAAGTAACTAAAAATGGAATTTTTGTTGTTTTCATACAATCTAACTGTAGAGAGAATCAGAAGGTTCGTAAAATTCTTTTTAAACATTAAAAAAGGGTGAATTCTTCAAATTAGGAAAACAAAACAAATTTCTTCTTGTCGTACGGATAGAATGAAAAAAAAAATCTCTATATATTTTTTTTTTTCTCTATTTCCATTTACGGAAAATCCTGTTTTAGTTAACAACCCCTAGTGGTTCGGATTCTAATCAATCTTTCAATAATGTTTAAGAAAATCTTTCTTTATTAATTATTAATATTAAATTCAAAGACACGAAGAAGAATAAAAGACAAAATCATTAAGAACAAAGGGAGATTTTCCTGCATATCTTTCGTGTAGAAAGATTCGAAAGATGAATAAGTTCATTTAGTTAGTTCTCGATTTCTTGCGTTTATCCTCTATTTCTATATATTAACTTAACTTTAGATATTTAACTATATTTATTTATCTATTATACATAATTCATAATTAGCAGTTGGCTCTATACTAAGAATTTAAAATTGAATTCAAATTCACAAATTCTGAATTATAATAATATAAAATATTTTATTTATAAATAAACAATAACAGGTACAAATAATAAATTGAGGCACCCATTTTATGACAACTTTCAGCTTTCCTTCTATTTTTGTGCCTTTAGTAGGCCTAGTATTTCCGGCAATTGCAATGGCTTCTTTATCTCTTCATGTTCAAAAAAATAAGATTCTTTAGATCCGGTGGGCCTAAGTTCTTCCATTTTTTTTTCAAGACTTCAAAACTAGGATTTGTATCATAACACAGATATCTATTTAATTGAATTTAGTATACCATATAATTTTTGGCACATATAAAGATAAAGGAAAGAATTCTAACGCCTGCATGATATATGAGTCTGAGTAAATGAATTCTAGCTGTTTTCAAATCGACCAGGACGCCGAATGGCTGAAAGAGAAAGCCCATGGATCTTTATCTATATCGGGATAATATATCTATGGATCATATCATATTAAGGGGTATCTTATTATTTTAGCTCTAACCAATTTCAATTTGATGACTTACTCCACTTACTCGTAAAGGGTCTAGTGCTAGTTGATGACAGTTATTTGGGAAACAAAAAAAGTAAAGTCAAATTAATTTGAGGTATGCTCTAAATTACAATAAAATTTAATCGGATCAAGTATGAGTTGGCAATCAGAACATATATGGATAGAACTTATAACGGGGTCTCGCAAAATAAGTAATTTCTGCTGGGCCTTTATCCTTTTTTTAAGTTCATTAGGATTCCTATTCGTTGGAACTTCGAGTTATCTTGGTAGCAATTGGATATCTTTTTTTCCGCAAGGGATCGTAATGTCTTTCTACGGAATCTCGGGTCTCTTTATTAGTTCCTATTTGTGGTGCACAATTTCCTGGAATGTAGGCAGTGGTTATGATCGATTCGATAGAAGGGAAGGCATAGTGTGTATTTTTCGTTGGGGATTCCCTGGCAAAAATCGTCGCATATTCCTCCGATTCCTTCTAAAAGATATTCAGTCGATTCGAATAGAAGTTAAAGAGGGTATTTATGCTCGTCGTGTTCTTTATATGGACATCCGCGGACAGGGGTCCATTCCTTTAACTCTTACTGATGATAATTTGATTCCACGAGAAATTGAGCAAAAGGCTGCTGAATTGGCCTATTTCTTGCGTGTACCGCTTGAAGTATTTTGATAAATCCGTGGAAAAGAGAGGCCTTTACTCAACAGGAGATAAAAATGAAATGAAAAGAATCTTCCTTTTTCGATAACATAACAAAATTTAGGTGTGAAGTCTCATTCGAGCCAAAGCATACGGAACAACCATAAAATGAAACTTTTTTTGTGGTTTTTTATACGTATGCAAATCCACACGAAATTTAATTTAAACACGTAAGAAATCGAAAAAATTCATATATCAAACCATTTCCGTATAAAGAGATTTATTCTTTTTTGTTAAGTTTAATAATTGTTGAAATTACTCCTTTAAATCCAGATAAATCCTATCTTGTAATTTTGTTTTCAATCGATGTTTCTTTTTATCCTTTATTTTGTGTTCCTTAATAAACAATCCAAAAAGAACAATCCAATCTCATCACTAGACAATTTTGGTTCTCTTTTGTCGTAATCTCTTTTCGTCAATTATTCTATTCCTGACTGTGAGTAATCCGTGAATTTTGTTTTTTTTTTTGTATATTGGCTATTTTGATACAACGGGAGTTCTTTTGTCTCACAATTTAACAAATATTCATTAGTTATAAGGGGTGGGTTCTTTCCATCCTTCATCCAAAGGAGACAATTGGTGACCAATTGAGATCTCGCGAAACAATATTTGGTTAGTATTTCTTCATTCGAAGTGGTTTCTTAGTTGATTTCTCTATTCTTTCTAGATTCAATAACAACAAAGAAAATCAATTGAATTTATAGGTTTCATATCTTGTATATAACTCATGCGTGAAAGAAATATTTGATTGCATAGAGTCAACAAATGAGGTGGGTTGATTAACAATTCACCGATCAAAAAATGACAAAAAAGAAAGCATTTCCTCCCTCGTTAAAGCTTCTATTTCTAGTATTTTTACCCTGGTACCTTTCTCTCTCATTTAATAAAAGCCTGGAATCTTGGGTCACTAAGTGGTGGAATGCTGGGGAATCCGAAATCTTTTTGAATGATATTCAAGAAAGGGGAATTCTAGAAAAATTCATAAAATTAGAGGAACTCCTCGTATTGGAGGAAATAATTGAAGAATACTCGGAAACACATCTACAAAAACTGCGTATAGGAATCCAAAAAGAAATGGTTCAATTAATCAAGATACATAATGAAGATGGGATCCATACGATTTTGAACTTATCAACAAATATAATCTGTTTTTTTATTCTAAGCGGTTATTTTGTTTTGGGTAATCAAGAACTTGTTATTCTTAACTCTTCGGCCCAGAAATTCCTATATAACTTAAGCGACACAGTCAAAGCTTTTTCTATTCTTTTATTAATGGATTTATGTATCGGATTCCACTCACCCCACGGTTGGGAACTAATGGTTGGCTCTGTCTACAAACATTTTGGATTTGTTCATAATGATGAAATTGTATCTGGTCTGGTTTCTACTTTTCCAGTCATTCTGGATACCATTTTTAAATATTGGATTTTTCGTTATTTAAATCGCGTATCTCCTTCACTTGTAGTTATTTATCATTCAATGAATGACTGATTGATAGAGGATCTACTAAAATATTAATCTAACTAAATCATTAAAAATCGCACTTAGGCTTTCTATTTCGACCCATTTGCGAGGTTCATCTTATCTTATATTATTCCACTAAAATATTATTCCATTTAAATTATTCCCCAGTAACTAGCAGAATCGTGGATAGGAAACTATACTAGCAACTTACCCCATTTATTGTAGAAATTTTGGGATGAAGATTGGACTATGGAAACTCGAAAGATTTTTTATTGGATAAAGGAACAGATTACTCGATCTATTGCCGTATCGCTCATGATATATATCCTAACTCCGACAGCCATTTCAAATGCATATCCTATTTTTGCACAACAGGGTTATGAAAATCCACGAGAAGCCACTGGGCGTATTGTCTGTGCCAACTGCCATTTAGCAAGTAAGCCCGTCGATATTGAGGTTCCACAGGCAGTACTTCCTGATACTGTATTTGAAGCAGTTGTTCGAATTCCTTATGATATGCAATTGAAACAAGTTCTTGCTAATGGAAAAAAGGGGGGTTTGAATGTAGGGGCTGTTCTTATTTTACCGGAAGGGTTTGAATTAGCCTCTTCCGATCGTATTTCTCCCGAGATTAAAGAAAAGGTAGGCAATTTGTCTTTTCAGAGCTATCGCCCCAATAAAAAAAATATTCTTGTGATAGGACCCGTGTCCGGTCAGAAATATAGTGAAATCACCTTTCCTATCCTTTCCCCTGACCCTGCTACTAAGAAAGATATTCACTTCTTAAAGTATCCTATATACGTGGGCGGGAACCGTGGAAGGGGTCAGATTTATCCCGACGGGAGTAAGAGTAACAATACAGTTTATAATGCTACAGCAACAGGTATAGTAAGCAAAATCATACGAAAAGAAAAGGGGGGGTATGAAATAACCATAACAGATATGGGCGGACATCAGGTGGTTGATATTATCCCCCCAGGACCAGAACTTCTTGTTTCAGAGGGTGAATCCATCAAATTGGATCAACCATTAACGAGTAATCCGAATGTGGGTGGATTTGGTCAAGGGGATGCAGAAATAGTACTTCAAGACCCATTGCGTGTACAAGGACTTTTGGTCTTCTTGGCATCTGTTATTTTGGCACAAATCTTTTTGGTTCTTAAAAAGAAACAGTTTGAGAAGGTTCAATTGGCTGAAATGAATTTCTAGACTTGCAGATTTATAAATTTTGCTTGTTTAGACTTTTTTTCTACTCGAACTGGATGAGACGGAGATGCTGGGAATTTAGTGTACCACATTGTTAGTCATAATATGTCAATTTTGAAGAAAACTCTTGGGTGGGGCTTTACCCCTCTTAACTTTTTTTATGCAAATTGGGATGATGATGATGTGGTTATCTTATTAATGCCATAGTTAACTATATTTAACTATGATATGATAAAACGTATCAATAATTTTGTTTTCGACTCAAAATCTAATCCAATTGAATCAGATACTAGACAGAAGTAATCGGTTATTCGGTTATTATAGAAGGGATAACTGCGGCAAACGGCGAATGCGAGGAGAGAGCATTCGTCTTCCGAGTAGTCTTCGACACAAGAAAGGGAATTTTTGAAACTCTTTCTTGTGCCGAAAGAGTAATGATTCTTAATCCTGTTCTTCAATGATTCCTAGTCGTGTTTTTGATTTTTCCCGATGTATCAGAAAACTTTTTCGATTTATTATGCGATAAATTTATTATGAAATAAGAATTTATTATGAGATAATATAAGTATAAGAGGTAGTGGGCAAATAAAAATAAAAAAACAAGATAGGACTTAGTATAATTATAAAAATTTTCAATTAGTATAAATAGAAAATCAATATCAATTTACACAATATTAAATCGAAGAAAAATTCTATCCTACAAGGAATTGAGTGATTCTTTCTTTCTTCTAACTTTGAAATGAAAGTACCTATAGATATTAGCAAGGGGCAGGTGTTCTGAATCAATTAATGAAGCTCATTTTTCAAAAATATTATCAGAACTGAGGTTTTTAAAACAGCCGAAAAGGAAATCTATTTTGTCAGTTATACGAAAAAAGAGTATGATTCTTAAGAACTCAACGGGTCTGTCCCCCTCAAATCAGACAAAGAAAGAGGGGAATCCCGTCGAGTTTTTACGCTTTCATGTCTATAACTCAATTCATTCGATTACTATAGGGATGACCCCAATCCAGAATATGAACCATAAAAGAAAACACCTAGTAAACCGATCACAAGAATACCAGCTACAGTACCTATTATCCAAAGAGGAATTCTTCCAGTAGTATCGGCCATTTTACCCCACTTCACTCCGTATTTCATCAAGTGTTCGTGCTAGAGACATAAACAGTCATGGATAATTATTAGATGAGATCCTTCCGAATGCGCTAAGAAAATATCTAGAATTCTTAGTAATTCTCTTTCATTTTCTTAATTGAAGAAA